AAAAATTAGTCTTAAAGATACTGAGGTTTTTATCAAATATTTCATAAAATGTTGTATATAATATTGTGTTTTTTTTAAAAAAAATCAATATAATATATAACATATAACTAATAAAATATGTGTGTTATGTTCTTACTACGATTGCATTTACTATCTGTACAATGCGTAAAAGGTCGTAGACTTCCAGTAGTTTTTAGTTTAGTCGAGTCTCGTTTTAGGGGTTTGGCGAGAGAAAAACTTGCTAAATGAGAGATTACTGGTTAACGGGGGTAGGGGGGTTTGCCATAAAATTATAATCTTATTAAATTAAATTTATATACGCGTGTCACGTGTCACGTGTTGTGCGTATATGTTATATTGTGCGTGTTATCATACGTTACGCACATACGTGTTACGTGTTACGTGTTGTGCGCGTACGCTGCGCATTGCACACACATGTTACGTGTATACGTGTTACGTGTATACGTGTTACGTGTTGTGCGCGTACGCTGCGCATTGCACATACACATGTTACGTGTTACGTGTTACGTGTATACGTGTTACGTGTTGTGCGCGTACGCTGCGCATTGCACATACACATGTTACGTGTTACGTGTTACGTGTATACGTGTTACGTGTTGTGCGCGTACGCTGCGCATCGCACATACACATGTTACGTGTTACGTGTTACGTGTATACGTGCTTACGTGTTGGTGCGCGTACGCTGTGCATCAACGAATGTGTAGTGATGTATATACGTGTAATTTGTGTTGCTACGAATTATGCGTGCTTTTTTTTATTTATTTTTTAATATTTTGGTAATTTTTGTTAAATTTTTGTTAAATTTTGTTAAATTTTGTTAAATTTTTGTCAAATTTTGTTAGGTTTTCATTTTATTTGATTTTGTGCGTAGTTTTCGGCTTTTCATCAATTTGTTTGTTTGTTTGTTTAAAAAAATTATGTCCGAAAAGCATTAAAAGAATTTACCCCTTCTATTGGGATACGTTTATCACCGCACCGTGGGTTCAGCTTGGAACGAAACTGACAGGCGACAACTTTTGCGGGAGGCTCTGAGATCACCCCCCCCCCAAAAATTAAAAAAAATACCAGATGGAATTTGTTGGAGGGTAGCTATGGTTATTCGGCAAAGTGTATTCAATACACGACCAGAGGCCTTGGAAAAAGTGATATAAGCCTTGTAGCCGACTGCCGTCCCTGAAAAAGGAACCAGAGGCCTTGGAAAAAGTGAAAATAGTAACGTTCTTTTCGAGCTCCTGACGCTAGTAACGGGAGTGGACTTCATTAGGGCATTGCTGGTTTCTCGGAAACGCTTAGACAAGGACTGGATAAAGGTAATACAAGATAGCAGCATTGGACTAGAGATTTTTCAGGTGTGTATCATGAAATTTAAAAATAACTTGTAATTATGATATGCGAATGGAAAGTAGAGGAATATCCTATAATACAGATGTGTATTATGTAAAATCAACAGTAGTGTGTATTATGTAAAATTTAAGGTTTTAGTATTTTATGATATGCTAGAGGTAAATAGGTGAATGTCTAATTATACATAGTATGAACCCTGTGGAATAAGGGAAGAGTGTCTACTATGATATGCTAGGGGAAAATAGGTGAATGCCTGATTATACATAGTATGTATTAGAGCATAGGGGGAAGGGGGATAAAATAAGATTGCGGCCCGGAGGTCCGCACACACCGGAGGGAGAGATATAGGTCCTTTATGTTAAGGGGTAGAGAGGGCAATCAATTGGGGCAAAAAAGCCGCGTGTAGCGGCTGGGTTGGGAGGGTCATTAATTTTTGGCAAAAAAGCCGCGTGTAGCGGCTAGGTAGAGAGGGTAATAAATTTTTGGCAAAAAAGCCGCGTGTAGCGGCTAGGTAGAGAGGGCAATAAATTTTGGCAAAAAAGCCGCGTGTAGCGGCCTAGGTAGAGAGGGCAATAAATTTTGGCAAAAAAGCCGCGTGTAGCGGCTAGGTAGAGAGGGTAATAAATTTTTGGCAAAAAAGCCGCGTGTAGCGTTTATAAAAATACTAGTTTTGGGGATTAGCTAGGTAGAGAGGGCAATAAATTTTGGCAAAAAAGCCGCGTGTAGCGGCGTTTTCAGAAGGTAGTTTAATAAAAATACTAGTTTTGGGGATTAGTGATAGAGGGTTGAACCTCTTCTTTTGATGTCTTAGGGGGTGGTTAGGTCCCGACTTTGGCTTACAAGACCAGGGCTTTGTCTAAGCTACTAAGGCTGTTGGGGTCTATCATTTTATTAGTGTGTTTTCTAGTTTTGCTGTTATGGGCATAAGAACAAGAAAAATAATAAAGTATGAGGTTGAGGCAATTTGGCCAATAACAATAAATGGATGTTCTACGGGTTGGCCCCCGATTCATGTTAAGATGATGATGTTAGAAATTAAGGTTCAGAACAAGGCTTGTGATGGGGGACGGAAGGCATTGCCCCGTTGTTTTGAGGTATGAAGAAGTGGGATTAGCATAAGAACTAGGATAGAGAATAAAAGTGCTAGAACCCCCCCAAGTTTGTTTGGGATAGATCGTAAAATGGCGTATGCAAAGAGGAAATATCACTCTGGTTGGATATGTGGTGGTGTGACTAATGGGTTTGCTGGGGTGAAGTTTTCTGGGTCCCCCAGTAGATTCGGAAAAAGTAAGGCCAAGGTTACAAGGACGATAGTAAATAATGTAGCTCCTAGGAGGTCCTTGTATGAATAGTAGGGGTGAAATGGGATTTTGTCTGTGTTTGAAGTTAGTCCAGTTGGGTTGTTTGACCCTGTTTCATGTAGAAACAGTAGATGTAGTATAGAGGCACCCATGATGGCAAAAGGCAGGAGAAAGTGAAATGTAAAAAATCGAGTTAATGTTGCGTTGTCTACTGAGAACCCCCCTCAGATTCATTCTACCAGACTTGTGCCGATGTATGGTACGGCTGATAGGAGGTTTGTAATGACAGTTGCGCCTCAGAATGATATTTGTCCTCAAGGCAGAACATAGCCGACGAAAGCGGTTGCTATCACAAGCAGTAGGAGAATTACACCAATGTTTCATGTTTCTTTGAATATGTAAGAGCCATAGTATAGTCCCCGTCCGATATGTAGATATAGGCAGATAAAGAATATGGAAGCCCCGTTTGCATGAATGTTTCGAATAAGTCAGCCATATTGTACATCGCGGCAGATATGCGCGATAGATGAAAAAGCGGAAGAGATGTCTGCTGTGTAGTGTATGGCTAGAAATAGTCCAGTGAGTACTTGTACAATTAGGCAGAGGCCAAGGAGTGAGCCGAAGTTTCACCAAGCTGAAATATTGGAGGGGGAGGGAAGGTCAATGAATGAGTCATTAATAATTTTTAGAATAGGGTGAGCTTTTCGTAGGTTGTGTGTCATTTGGTTTTTGTAGTTGAATACAACGGTGGTTTTTCGTATCACAGGTCTCGGTTAAAGTCCGAGTAAAAATGATGGTGTATTTTGTCTTTTTATTAGCTTTTTGTTTATTGGGAGGGTTGGTCGCCGTTGCATCTAATCCGTCCCCGCTTTATGGGGCAGTAGGATTGGTGGTTGCTTCAGCAGTGGGTTGTGGGGTTTTGGTTTGACTCGGTAGTTCATTTATTTCTTTAGTTTTATTTTTAATTTATTTGGGTGGTATATTAGTGGTATTTGCGTATTCTGTGGCGTTAGCGGCAGACCCATATCCTGAAACTTGGGGTAACTGGTCTGTTGGGTTGTATGTTGTAGGGTACTTAGTTTTGGTTTTGTTGTTGTTCGTATTTGGGGGTGTTTGGGTTGGAGGGGGAATTGGTGTTGGTTGTGTTGACTCTACTGGGTTGTCTTCAGTTCGAGTTGATTTTAGTGGGGTGTCTTTGTTATATTCTTGGGGTGGTGCCTGTCTTTTGTTTTCTGGTTGGGGTCTATTGCTTGCTCTTTTTGTTGCATTAGAGTTGTCACGTGGGATAGTGCGGGGGGCCATTCGAGTTGTTAGGTGGCAGTTAAAATTAAGATGAATGATAGTGAGAATAGGAGAAATGTTGTAAGATACGCCTTAATTAACCCTGTGTTAGCAGAAGATGAATTTAGGATTAGGGGGAGGTTTAGGTATGAAGTAAGTTTGGGTCCTGTTTTTTCATATCAGACGAGATCATTTAAGTGGGTTGCCAGATTTTGTCCTTGTTTAAGTGTGGTATTTGGTTGAAAGCGGTGAGTAATTGAATTAAAAAAGCCCAGTTGGCTAGAGAACTTATTAAGTTGTAAGGGGTTTTGTGCTAAAAGTGTTGTTGTTTGGGTAGCTAGTTCTAAGGCATATAAAAGGCCTAAGATTGTGACGAGTAATGCTGCGAGTTTTGTGGTTGTTGATATTGTCATTATGGTTGTTTTTATTGGGGTAATAGTTGAGGCAATTAGAAGGCCCGCAATGATGCTTCCAAGTGCAAGTCGAATAATTGGGTTTGTAAGTGTTTTATTGTCTTCTGATATTAAAACAATTGGGTTGATGCGGGGATTATTGGTTTGGACGTAGAAGATTAATCGCAGGCTATATGCGGCGGTTAGGGCGGTGGCAATAAGTGTGGTTAAAAGGGCCCAGGCGTTTAAATGGGAAGAATTTATTGTTTCAATAATTGTATCTTTTGAAAAAAAGCCAGCTAGGAAGGGAGTCCCAATTAGGGCGAGACTTCCAATTGATAGGCAGCTGGTGGTGATTGGCAATGTTTTTTGGATTCCACCCATTTTTCGAATGTCCTGTTCGTTGGAGAGGTTATGAATAATAGACCCTGAGCATAGGAATAGTATGGCTTTGAAGAAGGCATTAGTTGAGATGTGAAAGAATGCTAGATACGGTTGGTTGAGGCCGATTGTTACTATCATTAGGCCCAGTTGGCTAGAGGTAGAAAAGGCAATGATTTTTTTAATATCATTTTGGGTCAGGGCGCAGATGGCAGTAAATAAGGTGGTTGTTGCCCCTAAGCATAAGCATATTGACAGGGCTGCTTTATTTGTCTCTAGTAGTGGGTGAAGTCGAATTAGTAAAAAAATACCGGCAACTACTATTGTGCTGGAGTGTAGTAGGGCTGAGACTGGAGTTGGGCCTTCTATAGCGGCGGGGAGTCAGGGGTGTAATCCGAATTGGGCCGATTTTCCTGTGGCTGCTAAGATAAGACCAACAAGGGGTAGTAGTGTTGGGTTGTTTTGGCAGGAAAAGAGTTGTTGTATTTCTCAGGTTGATAGGGTTGCAGCTAGTCAAACTATTGATAGAATGAGGCCGATGTCCCCGATTCGGTTATAGATAACTGCTTGTAGAGCAGAGGAATTTGCGTCTGATCGGGCGTGTCACCACCCAATTAGTAAAAAGGACATGATTCCCACGCCTTCTCAACCAATAAAAAATTGGAACATATTGTTTGCTGTAACGAGTGTTAGTATGGCTAGCAGAAAGAGTAGGAGGTATTTGAAGAAGCGGGTGATGTAGGGGTCGGATGCTATGTATCATGAGGCAAATTCTAGGATAGACCAAGTTACGAATAGAGCGATGGGTATAAATGTTGTTGCATATGTGTCTAGTATAAAGCTAATGTTGATGTTAAGACTAGTGATGTTTGTTCAATGAAGGTTGGTGATGGTGGTTTCTGTGCCGTAATTAAGAAAGGTAGTTAATGGGATAGTGCTTGTAAAGAAGGCTATTTTTACGGCAGTTTTTGCGTGTGTTAAGTTTCAATTTTGTTTTAGTGGTGTTGGGGTTATAGTTATTATAATTGGGATTAATAGTAGGATAAAAGTGGTTAGGATTATGGTGTGTGATAAGCTGTGCATGTACTTCTACTTGGAGTTGCACCAAGGATTTTAGTTCCTAAGACTAATGGATTAAACTGTGATCCTTTAAAAGTTGAAGGGTCTAGGGAGTTTAACCCTAGGGCAAGGAATTAGCAGTTCTTTGTGTACAAACACGCTTCGGTCTGCAAGGAGGCTTTAGCTTCTATTTTTAGGTCCACAACCTAATGTTTTAATTAAACTATGCTGACAGGAAAAGGGGCCCATAATTAATTGTGGTTTTAGCAGTAGGAGTAGTATGGGTAAAATATGGAGAGCTATTAAAAGGTGTTCTCGTGTGTGTGTGGGCTCTGTTTGGGTAATATGTGCAGGTAGTTTTCCGCGTTGTGTTATTAGGAATATGTATAGGGAATAAGTTGCTGTTAGTAGTGTGCCGAGCCCTGTCATAATGATTGTTAGGTTGGATCAATTGAAGGCTGATGTCATAATTAATAGTTCTCCGGTTAGGTTAATTGTAGGGGGAAGTGCCATATTTATTAGGTTTGCTAATAACCATCAAGAGGTTATTAGGGGAAGAACTAATTGTAGGCCTCGTGCCAGTAATATGGTTCGGCTGTGTGTTCGTTCGTAGTTTGTATTGGCTAGGCAAAAAAGTATTGAAGAGGTTAATCCGTGTGCTACCATTAAAATTACTGCCCCTGTTAGGCTTCATTGTGTTTGGATTAAGGAGGCTGCAATTACTAGTCCTATATGGCTTACTGAGGAGTAAGCGATTAGTGATTTTAGATCGGCCTGTCGTAGGCAAATTGAGCTGGTTATAATGATTCCCCAAGTTGCTAAAATAATAAACGGGTAGTATAGGGTTAAGGAAAGGGGGTTTAAGAGGGGGGTGATTCGAATAATTCCGTATCCGCCTAGTTTTAGTAAAACAGCTGCTAGAATTATGGAGCCGGCAATAGGAGCTTCTACATGGGCTTTGGGTAGTCATAGGTGTAGGCCGTATAGTGGTATTTTTACTATGAATGCTAGTAAGCATGCTAGTCATAGCATGTTGTTCGTCCAGGTGTGTACAATATAGGGTTGTGTGAGGTTTATAATTAAAGTTGATATATTTAGGTGTTTCATGTTTAGAAATAATAAGGCTACTAATAAGGGAAGAGACCCTGCTAGTGTGTAAAATAAAAAATAAACTCCGGCAGAGAGGCGTTCTGCTTGGTTACCCCATCGTGTAATAATAATAAGAGTGGGGATTAAGGTGGTCTCAAATAAAATAAAAAATAGCACAAGGTCGGTTGCTGAGAAGGTTAGTAGAAGGGTAATTTGAAGTACTGTAAGGGTAACTAAGAAGCCCCGTTTACGGTTGATAGGCTCCAACTGTAGGTGGTTTTGACTGGCAAGAGCTATTAGTGGAAGTAATCAGCATGATAGAACCATTAGTGGTGCGGAAGTCATGTCAATGTTTAGGTAGCTTGATGTGTTGGATAGGCCAAGGTTTAGGGGTTGTTTAAGTCAAATAAGACTTATAGCAGCAAGGAGTAATGAGTTGGCAGTAAATGTGAAGATTAGGGTCTTTGGTTTTGTTATAAGTGCTGTTGGGATTAGTAAGATTGTTGGCAGAAGAATTTTTAACATTGTAGGAGGTTAAGGTTTTGTAGGTGGTCTGAGCCGTGAGTTCGAGCTGTTGCTACGAGTAGGGCTAAGCCGGTACCGGCTTCACAGGCGGAGAAAGCCAGGAGAATCACGGGTAGTATGGTTGTAGTGGGCAGTTGAATGTTCGTTGAGAGTATGGTTATAGCTGAGAATAGTGCTAGTATTATAGCTTCAATACATAGTAAGGCAGACACAAGATGTGTGCGGTGCATTGAAAGGCCTAGAATACCCAGGAGAAAGGCCATGTTGAATAAAAAGTATGTTGTAGTCATAAAGCAGCCCAGGGGTTAAACCTGGAGTTATTAAGCCGAAATTAATTGTTTTGTTTATACTAGCTGTTAATTCTGCCCATTCTAGTCCCCCTTCTAATCATTCATATACAAGGCCGAGGGTAAGAAGGGCAATAATAATGGAAGTCCAAGTGGTTGTAAGAGTGGGAATTGGCTGATTTATTGCTCAAGGAATTGGTAATAAAAGGGCAATTTCTAGGTCAAACAAGAGAAATAGGATTGCAACTAGAAAGAATCGTAGTGAAAATGGAAGGCGGGCTGTTCCTAGTGGGTCAAACCCACATTCGTAAGGGGATAGTTTTTCTGTGTCTGGGGTGGTTTGTGGGAGTCAAAAACTAACAGTTATGAGTAAGGCAGTGATTGTAGTAGTTAATAGAAATATTACTATTATAGTCATTATTCTTCCTCAGGTTTTTCTGGGTCTTAGTGATTGGAAGTCACGTGTACTAATTAATACTAGAAGAATAAGAGCCTCATCAGTAGATTGATACATAAAGGAATAATCAAACCACGTCTACGAAGTGCCAATACCAGGCAGCGGCTTCGAAGCCAAAGTGGTGAGTGGTTGTGAAGTGGTATAGGGTTTGTCGTAGTAGGCAAACTATTAAGAAGCTTGAACCAATGATAACATGTAAGCCGTGAAAACCGGTTGCTACAAAGAATGTGGCTCCATATACACTGTCAGAGATTGCAAAAGGAGCTTCATAGTATTCTATTGCTTGAAGGGCAGTAAAGTACAAACCTAGGATAACGGTTAATAGTAAGGCCTGGACTGTTTCTTTTCGTGTGCCTTCTATAATTGAGTGGTGAGCTCATGTTACGGTTACCCCTGAGGCGAGCAAGACTGCTGTGTTTAATAATGGGACTTCAAATGGGTTTAATGGGTTGACTCCGCTCGGGGGTCAGTAGCCGCCTAGTTCAGGGGTTGGGGCAAGGCTTGAGTGGTAAAAGGCTCAGAAAAACCCGACGAAAAAAAGTACTTCTGATGTAATAAATAGGATTATTCCGTATCGCAGGCCTTTTTGTACTAATGTTGTATGATGTCCTTGGTATGTGCCCTCTCGGGTAATATCACGTCATCATTGATATATTGTTAATAGAAGTACTATAAGTCCGATGTTTATTAGTAGTGTGCTGTTAAAGTGAAATCAGATGGCTAAGCCAGAGGTTATAAGTAATGCTGCGATGGCCCCTGTAAGGGGTCATGGGCTTGGATCTACTATGTGAAAGGCGTGTGCTTGGTGGGTCATTATACGTTTTCTTGTAAATATAGGCTTAATAGTAGGGTAAATACGTAAGCTTGAATTATTGCAACTGCGACTTCTAACCCGGTTAGAAGTAAAAGAACAACCAGGGCCATAGAAGCAGTTGTGGTTATAATTGGGAGTAGAACGAATACGGCTGTAGAAATAAGTTGGATGAGTAGGTGTCCGGCAGTCAGATTTGCAGTTAGTCGTACACCAAGGGCTAATGGGCGAATAAATAAACTAATTGTTTCAATAATGATTAGAATGGGGATTAAGAGAGTTGGGGTGCCTTCTGGTAAAAGATGGCCTAGAGATAGAGTTGGTTGGTTTCGTAGTCCGACTAGAACTGTTGCTAATCACAGGGGTACAGCTATTCCTAAGTTCATTGATAGTTGGGTGGTTGGTGTAAATGTATAAGGTAGCAATCCTAGTATGTTTAAGGATAATAGAAAAAGTATAAGGGATAATAAGACTGTGGCTCATTTGTGCCCTGGTTTGTTTACGGGCATTAAGAGTTGTTTTGTGAATATAAAGATGGTCCATGTTTGGATTATAATAGTGCGATTGGGGATTAGTCGGCTTGTTATTGTAAAAATTAGGAGTGATGGGATAGTTAGGGCTATTAGGATTAATGGGATACCTATGAGCTGCGGGCTTAAAAATTGGTCAAAAAAGTTTAAGTTCATGGTCAGTCTCATGGGGTTGTATGGTGTGTTAGATTGTTTGGTGTTGTAGGGCTATCTAAGGGTGTCAAAAACAAGATTTTTATCTTGAAGATAAGGAGTAATGTTACTCATGATAATAGTATAATAAAAAACCAGGGCGCAGGGTTTAGTTGTGGCATTCATTAAGGGGGCGTTAAGCCCCTTCCCTAGCTTAAAAGGCTAGTGCTATATAAGCTTCTTAATGAGGCTGTTAGTATAAGAGTTGATCAGTTTTCGAAGTGTTCAAGGGGTACGGTTTCTACCACAATTGGCATGAAACTATGATTAGATCCGCAGATTTCTGAGCATTGTCCAAAAAACAGCCCTGGGTGTGAAGTAATGAATGTTGTTTGGTTTAGGCGCCCTGGAATTGCGTCTGTTTTGATGCCTAGGGCTGGGACGGCTCATGAGTGAAGTACGTCTTCTGCTGAAATTAACATTCGAATTGGGGACTCTATTGGGATAACTATGTGGTGATCGACTTCTAATAGTCGAAATGACCCGGGTTGTAGCTCTTGTGTTGGTACTATATAGGAGTCAAATATTAGGTCTTCATAGTCTGTATACTCATAGCTTCAATATCACTGGTGGCCTAGGGCCTTAATGGTGAGATGGGGGTTGTTGATTTCATCTATTAGGTATAAAATCCGGAGGGATGGAAGGGCAATCAAAATTAAAATAATTGCCGGTAGAACTGTTCAAATTATCTCGACTTCTTGTGCGTCTATAGTGTTTGTGTGCGTGAGCTTTGTTGATATTATTAGGGAAATGACGTAAAGTACAAGTGCACTAATTAAGAAGACGATTATGATAGCATGGTCATGGAAGTGTAGTAGTTCTTCTATAATAGGGGAGGCTGCGTCTTGAAAACCTAGTTGGGATGGGTGTGCCATACAGAACTCATAGAGGTTAGTCTATAATTTAGCTCTGACAGGGCTATGTAATTAATTTACTAGAGTTCTATGGAGAAAGAAGCATTTTGGCTATGTTACTAGTTTGAAACTAGTAGAAGGTGGTTCAATTCCCCCCTTTCTTGAGCTGTTTGAACGTAAGTCGGTTCTTCATATGTGTGATATGGTGGGGGACAGCCGTGAAGTCATTCAATATTTGTGCTAGTAAGTTCAAGAGTGAGCACTTCTCGTTTGGTGGCAAAGGCTTCTCATACAATAAATATCATTATAATGACCGCTACAAGGGAGATTAATGAGCCAACAGACGACACCGTATTTCAAATGGTATATGCGTCTGGGTAGTCTGAGTATCGTCGTGGTATCCCGGAAAGACCTAGGAAGTGCTGTGGAAAGAATGTCAAGTTTACGCCTGCAAATATAACCCCAAAGTGAATTTTTGTCCAGGTTTGGTGGAGGGTAAAGCCTGAAAATAATGGGAATCAGTGGACAAAGCCGCCCATAATTGCGAACACTGCTCCTATAGACAGCACATAATGGAAGTGGGCTACTACGTAATAAGTGTCGTGTAGTACGATGTCTAGTGAGGAGTTAGCTAACACAATACCTGTTAAACCCCCCACTGTGAAGAGGAAAATAAAGCCAAGGGCTCATAATATTGCCGCGTCTCATTTAATTATGCCGCCGTGCAGGGTTGCCAGTCAGCTAAAGACTTTAACCCCAGTTGGGATGGCAATAATTATTGTTGCGGACGTAAAATATGCTCGTGTGTCAACATCTATGCCGACAGTAAACATATGATGGGCTCAGACAATAAAGCCTAGGAAGCCGATAGATATTATTGCTCACACTATACCCATGTAGCCGAAAGGCTCTTTTTTACCCGCATAGTATGTCACAATATGTGAAATTATTCCGAAGCCCGGCAAAATTAGAATATAGACTTCAGGGTGGCCAAAGAATCAAAATAGGTGTTGGTAGAGAATAGGGTCCCCGCCCCCCGCAGGGTCGAAAAATGAGGTGTTTAAGTTACGATCTGTTAATAGTATTGTAATACCAGCAGCGAGAACTGGCAGAGACAGCAGTAGAAGGACGGCTGTAATTAAAACGGATCAAACAAATAAGGGGGTTTGGTACTGGGTTATAGCTGGGGGTTTCATGTTAATGCAGGTTGTAATGAAGTTAATGGCCCCTAGAATAGAAGAAACACCAGCAAGGTGTAGTGAAAAGATCGTTAGATCAACGGAGGCGCCGGCGTGTGCCAGGTTTCCGGCTAAAGGAGGGTAAACAGTTCAACCAGTCCCAGCTCCTGCCTCCACACCAGAAGAGGCTAATAGTAGAAGAAAGGAAGGGGGGAGTAACCAGAAACTCATGTTATTTATTCGTGGGAATGCCATGTCCGGGGCCCCGATCATTAATGGCACCAATCAGTTTCCGAACCCGCCGATTATGACCGGTATGACCATGAAGAAGATTATTACGAAGGCATGGGCAGTAACAATAACGTTATAAATTTGGTCATCACCTAGTAAGGAGCCGGGCTGACTTAACTCAGCCCGAATTAAAAGGCTTAAAGCGGTGCCGACTATTCCTGCCCAAGCCCCAAAAATTAAATAAAGGGTGCCGATATCTTTATGGTTTGTCGAGAAGAATCAACGGTTGATTGTCACAGGTAAGGTGGCCGAGAAGGTAACAGGTTGTAGCCCTGTGCACGTGGGTGTAGTCCCTCCTTTACCAAGCCCTGTGGTGATTCCACACTAGAGTGCAAATCTAGAGACGTACACCCCACGGTGTACCAGGGCTTTTTTTTTATAGAAAAAGACCGGATAGAAGCCCGCTGGATTGGGTATTTAGCTGTTAACTAAAATTTTACGGGATCAAGGCCCGTCTATCTAGGAGGTTTTAGCTTAATAAAAGTGCTTGATTTGCAGTCAGGAGATGCAGATTAAAGTTCTGCAAACTTTCAGGGACTAAGAGATTTTTAGCTCTTGGTTGTAGCTTTGAAGGCTACTGGTTTAAATGTTTAGCCTAAGTCCCTAGGCAAATAATGGGGTGATTGGTAAGATTATTGTGGAAAGTACTAGTGTTGAGGTTATGATAGCTGTTTTTATGGTTGGTTGAAGTCGTCATTTAAGTTTATTTTGTAGGGTGGTGGGGGACAGAGTAAGGGTTGTAATGTATGATATTCGTAGGTAGAAAAAGAGGCTAAGTAAGGCCGATAGAGCTAGGGTGGTAGCGAGTATGGTGAGGTTATGGGTAGTAAGTTCTTGTAAGATTAACCACTTTGGTATGAAGCCTGAGAGAGGTGGCAAGCCACCTAAAGATATTAGTAAGATTAGTATTAAAGGGGTCATAACTGGGGAAATTGTTCATGATGTTGATAAATCTTTGATGGTTTTAGATGATGAAAAAATAAGTATGGTGAATGCTGATAGTGTCATTAATAGGTAAATAATTAGGTTGAGGATTATAATTTTAGGGGTTAGTGTCAGAATTGTTGCTATTCATCCTAGGTGAGCGATTGATGAGTATGCTATGATTTTTCGTGTTTGTGTTTGGTTTAGGCCGCCTCATCCCCCAATAAGGGTGGATAGGAGTCCTATTGTCAATAGGGTTGTTGGGTGGAGTGAGTGGTGAGTTAAAAATAGTAGGGTTATAGGGGCTAATTTTTGTCAGGTTGCAATGATTAGTGCTGTTTTTAGAGGTGTGCCCTGTAATACTTCTGGTAGTCAAAAGTGTAATGGGGCTAAACCGAGTTTTATTGATAGGGCTATAGTTAGTATAATACAGGCTGGTGGATTTGTGAGTTGTATGATGTCTCAGGTTCCTGTAGATCAGGCATTGATTGTACTAGAAAATAGTACTGTGGCTGAAGCAGCTGCTTGGATTAGGAAATATTTAGTGGTGGCTTCTGTTGCTCGTGGGTGATGTTGTTTGGCAATAATTGGGATAATGGCTAGGGTGTTTAGTTCTAGGCCGACTCAGGCAAGTAGTCAGTGAAAGCTTGATATTGTGATTATTGTACCTAGGGCAAGGCTTGAAATAATGATTGATTGTATGATAGGGTTCATTAGTGAAGGAAGGGGTTAAACCAACATTTTTGGGGTATGGGCCCAAAAGCTTAGTTAGCTGACTTTACTAGAGAGTAGTATAATGGAGTACGAAAGGTTTTGGGCCTTTTTGTACAGGTTCGTGTCCTGTTTTTCTATGAGGAAATGAGGGGGTTTAGCCCCTGTGTTTTACTCTATCAAAGTAATCCTTAAAATTCGGGCACATTTCCAGTTATTGTGGTGGTAGGCCTGACAGTATTGTAGTAAATGAGGTGTGTCATAAGAATATAACTAAGGTGATTGGGAGAAAGTTTTTTCATAATAGGTGTATTAGTTGGTCGTATCGGAACCGGGGGTATGATGCTCGTGTCCATAAAAATAGGGCAGTTAGAAGAGCTGTTTTAAATATTAAGTTTATTGGAAATATGTCAGGGTAGGTGTTTCCGGGGTTAATAAATAAAATGCATGTAAGAGTATTTATTATCATGATGTTTGCGTATTCGGCTAGGAAGAATAGTGCGAATGGTCCGGCTGCGTATTCTACATTGAACCCTGATACAAGTTCTGATTCTCCTTCTGTTAGGTCAAATGGGGCACGGTTGGTTTCAGCTAAAGTAGAGATGAACCATATTATTGCTAGAGGTCAAGAGGAGAATAGGAGTCAGGTTGAGTTTTGGGTAATTGTGAGCATATGTATTGTAAAGCCGCCTGTTATAATGATGATCGCTAGTAGAATGATTCCTAGTGTAACTTCGTATGAGATAGTTTGTGCTACAGCCCGAAGGGCCCCAATCAGTGGGTATTTTGAGTTTGAGGCTCAACCGGATCAAAGAATAGAGTATACGGCTATGCTTGATAGGGCTAGTATAAATAGAAGTCCGAGGTTTAAATCTGCTATTGAGGCAGGCATTGGCATCGGGGTTCAGATTATAAGAGCTAGAAATAGTGCTATTGTTGGGGTTGCAATAAATAGGGTTGGAGAAGATGATGAGGGTCGTACGGGTTCTTTAATAAATAGTTTTACCCCATCAGCAATTGGTTGAAGTAGGCCATATGGTCCTACAATATTTGGGCCTTTTCGTAGTTGTATATAACCAAGGACTTTTCGTTCTAGTAGGGTGAGGAAGGCAACCGCAATTAAAATTGGAATAATGTAGAATAAGGGGTTAATTAAGTAAAGTAGTGTGGGGTGCATTATTAAGGAGATGATTTGAACATCTGACGGGAAGATCTTAGGACTTATGCATTAACCTGGCTCTGCCACCTTAATAAGTCGATATCTCGGCTTTATCCGCTGCTGTATGACTTTAGTTTTCTTCAGTCATATTGTTCGGGCGTGCTTTTAGCATGGGCCCGTCCTTCTTTTTCCTTTCGTACTGAAGAAGGCAGCATCATAGATAGAAACCGACCTGGATTGCTCCGGTCTGAACTCAGATCACGTAGGACTATTAATCGTTGAACAAACGAACCTTTAATAGCGGCTACACCATTAGGGTGTCCTGATCCAACATCGAGGTCGTAAACCTTCTTGTCGATATGGACTCTTGAAGAAGATGGCGCTGTTATCCCTGGGGTAACTTGGTTCGTTGATCAGTGTGACTGGGTCAAATATGTTTCGGCTTGTTAGCCTTGGTTGGAATGGTGGTCCTGTGCTCGGAAGTTTTGTTTTGTTCCGAAGTCGCCCTCAACTCAAAACCTAGTAGTAGTTACTCTTGATGAGTCTATTAATAGTAAGTTTTAAGCTCCACAGGGTCTTCTCGTCTTGTGTTAATATCCCAGCTTTTGGACTGGGAGATCAGTTTCACTGATGGGGTGTAGGAGACAGGTTTATCCTCATTTAGCCATTCATACTGGTCTTTATTTGGAAGACAAGTGATTACGCTACCTTTGCACGGTTAGAATACCGCGGCCGTTAAAATTAAGTTTCACTGGGCAGGCAGGACCTTTAATACTAATGTTGCTAAAGGCTATGTTTTTGGTAAACAGTTGGGATAAGTGTTGCTGAGTTCCTTCTACAACTTTTTATCTTTCTTCTGGACGCTCCTGTGTTGGTTTGACAGTGTAATAAACAGTAGGTGTTTTGCCTGTTTTGGTCTGTTAATTGTCAGTAGGTTTTCTATTACTGGGTCAGGGGTGTGTCGTAGAGAATTATTCTTGTTACTAGTTTTAGCATTAGTTCATCTATTGTTATAGTGTAACTCAATGTATATTAGGAGTTTGTAGGGTATATTGGTATTTTTCTTATATTGTGCTTTGACGCTTTGTTTTCTGATAGCTGTTTTAAAGCTTACTGGTTAGATGCGTTTACTATCTCTCTAATTATGGTTGTTTCCTGTCTCAATGGGGCTGTACCCTCATTGAGTATCTTTTAGGTGTGCTAGTATTTCGCTTTGTGTGACCTAAAGTTGAACTAAAATTCATTTTTTGAGTAACCAGCTATGACTAAGTTCGTTAGGCTTTTCACCGCTACTGTTGGGTCATCCCACTCTTTTGCTACAGAGACGGGTTCACTCTTTTAGTTGCCCTATAGTAGCTCACTTAGTTTCGGGGTACAGGCTAATTTCATTTTGTCTGTAATGTCTGGCTAAACCATGATGCAAAAGGTACAAGTGCTAGTCTTTGCTTTTTATTGCATGAGTGTTTCATTGTTCTTTCAATGTTTCCTTACGGTACTGCTTCTATTGCTCCAGAAGAAACTTTCTATCACATATACTAGTTTAGGCAAATGGTTTGGTTTAATCTCTTTAGTCTACTTGATTAGGTGGTTGGGCTAGTTTTATTGCTCAAAAAGGTTAGATTACACTAACATTGTCCAATTGTAAGTTGAATGCTTTATATTAAGCTACTGTTTGATTCCAAGCACACTTTCCAGTGCGCTTACCATGTTACGACTTGCCTCATCTAAGCAAGGTACTATTAATATGTTTTATAATGGGTCGTGTGATGAGGGTGACGGGCGGTGTGTGCGCGCTTCAGAGCGGGTTTAAGATAAGTTTTCTTATTTATTTTACTGCTAAATCCACCTTTAAACATGTTTTTCAACACGTTGTTCGTGTGTTCGTGTGGGAAAATGTAGCCCATCTCTGCCACCTCATGTGCTACACCTTGACCTGACTTGTTAGTTATTAACTGTTCTGCTTACTTTAATTTCTTTCATAAGGTAGGCTGACGACGGCGGTATATAGGCTGATGGGCTAAAGGTGGTAAGGTTGAGCGGGGGGTATCGATTATAGGACAGGCTCCTCTAGGTTGGTTTGAAGCACCGCCAAGTCCTTGGAGTTTTTAGCTTTTCGCTTGTAGTTCTCTGGCGGAAAATATTGTGTAAGTAAGATCGTTGTTTAGGGCTGAGCATAGTGGGGTATCTAATCCCAGTTTGTTTCTTAGCTTTCGTGAGATGGGTGGGTGTTGGAGGCATTGGTTGTTGTTCTAGGCACAAGAGTGTTTTACGACTTAACGCTAGTTCCCCTCTAAAGTTTAATTGGCCCTCAGTCACGCTTTACGCCGGAAGTCGTTGTTTTTAGTCTTTCGTATAACCGCGGTGGCTGGCACGAAATCTACCGGCTATGTTTACCATAACTAGATCGAGCTTTCGCTCATTTTTAATGTTAATTACTGCTGAAAACCCGTGTGGGTGTGGCGTAAGCAAGGCGTGTTAGGCTAAAAAAGAGTTGTATCCTGATGCCTGCTCCGGTTAGCTGTTTGGGGTGTGTGGGCATTCTCACTGGTTTGTGGAGGCTTGCATGTATAATTTTGGTTATTTCATAAAATGTTGTATATAATATTGTGTTTTTTTTAAAAAAACAACGGCAAGTTTAGGACCAAAACTTTGTGTTTCCGGGAAAATTGAAAATCCGTCTCGGCATCTTCAGTGCCGCGCTTTGGTTTTTTAAGCTACGATAAC